ACAAAGAAAACGAAGCAATTTTCTTCTGGTTTGAAAAACCTCTTGTGACCCGTCTTTTCGACTATAAGCGATGGAATCGTCCATTGCGGTATATAAAAAATGATCAATTTGAAAAAGCTATAAGAAATGAAACGTCACAATATATTTTTTACACATGTCGAAGTGATGGCAACCAAAGAATAGCTTTTACGTATCCATCCAGTTTGTCAACTTTTTTGGAAATGATACAAAGAAAAATGACTTTGTACACAAATACAATGGAAAATCACTTCTCTTATGAACTGTATAATCAATGGGTTCATAGCAAAGACCAAAAAGAAAAGAATCTAAGCAATGAATTTCTAAGTAGACTACAGGCTATAGACAAGGGATCTCTTCCTATGTATGTAATAAAAAAAAGGACGAAATTATGTAATAATAAGATAAAGAAATATTGATACAAAAGATAAATAGAAGAAAAGATAATAAGAGATACGCCCTCCTCCTACATATTTTATGCCCTCTCCTACAAAGAAACTCGTAATACCAACGCCATTCGTAATTCCATCAATTACGCGTCTATCAAAAAAATGAGTTAATTCAGCTAATCCTCTTAGACCCTTAGTAAAAGATGTTGCATAAAAAGCATCTATGTAACCACGATTATATGACCAACTATATATTATATTTATTAGTTTGTCTCCCCAAATGCGCGTCTGACCCTTTTTTAAAAATGCATTTTTAAAACTAAAATTTTGTAAAGATGAATAAAGGGGCTTATATAAAAGGGACGCTATAAGTATTCCAAAACATGCTATACTGACTGAAAAAATAGCATTTGCCAAAAATTCATACCAATCCACCGAATCAGTCAAATTTTTATGTAAAAGATTTATAGACGGAGTTAACCATTTTGATAATATATCCAAACCCATTCCTTCTTGATTCAAAGGAAGTGCCAGGGATCCCACGAACAAGGTAAATAGAACCAATACAAGCAAAGCGAATAACATAGTATTATCTGATTCATGGGGATAGAAAAAACTTTTTTTTTTACAAGTTTTTAAATGAATAATAAAAGGTTGGTTGATGGTTTTTACCATATTATCAATTTGGTTTTGGGATGCCGTCTTAGAAACAAAAGAAGCCTTCTCATTATTATTCATTATTAATAAACTTATATATATATATTTTTTTTTTAAGCCTTCTTTTCCCCATAGAGATACTGAATAAAACGGACTCATTCCCATTTGTTTTCCACTGTAATTTAGAAAATGAGTATTTAAATGCCCTTCAAAAGTAAGTAAATAAATTCGAAACATATAAAATGCAGTTAACCCGGCTGTGGAACAAGCTATTATTCCGAAAAGTGGTGAATACAACCAAGTATCATTAAGAATTTCATCTTTGGACCAAAAACAAGCAAGTGGTGGAATACCACAAAGAGAAAGTGTACCTAATAAAAAAGCTGTTTTTGTAATTGGGACATGTTTTGTTAAACCGCCCATAAGAACCATATTCTGACTTTTATCTGGAGAATATCCAACAATAGCTTCCATTGAATGAATAATTGATCCAGATCCTAAAAACAATAATGCTTTAGAGTAAGCATGGGTAATCAAATGAAATAAAGCAGCTCGATATGACCCCATACCTAAAGCTAACATCATATAACCCAATTGAGACATTGTAGAATAGGCTAAACTTCTCTTAATATCTGTTTGAGCAAGAGCCAAAGTAGCTCCTAATAGTACTGTTATTATACTTATTAAAGATATTAAATTCATTATGTAGGGTATTCCTATGAAAAGAGGAAGAAGACGAGCGACAAGAAAAATGCCCGCTGCTACCATCGTAGCAGCATGAATCAGAGCCGAAATAGGGGTAGGCCCTTCCATGGCATCAGGTAACCATACATGAAGGGGGAATTGTGCCGATTTAGCAATTGCACCGGAAAATACTAGAAAAACGCATAAATTATAAACTAAAAAAGTAAACGCATTATCATTATTATAACTTAAGTTATTGAATATTTCAAACAAATCCTGAAATTCAAAACTACCTGTTATCCAATAAAGACCTAAGATTCCTAAAAATAAACCGAAATCTCCTATACGATTAGTTACAAAAGCTTTTTGACAAGCATTTGCAGCAATAGGTCGTGTGAACCAAAAACCTATTAATAGATATGAGCACATTCCAACTAATTCCCAAAAAATATAAATTTGTATCAAATTTGAACTCGTAACTAATCCCAGCATGGAAGTATTGAAAAAACTCATATAAGAAAAAAATCTTAAATATCCTTGATCATGAGACATATAATTATCACTATAAATCAAAACCAGAATTCCAACAGTAGTAATTAATATTAACATAATAGAAGTAAGTGGGTCGATCAAGTGGCCGAACTCTAAAGAAAAATCATTATTAATAGTCCAAGACCCTACATATTGATATATGAAATTGCTATTTATTTGCTGAATAGCCAGATCTACAGAACAAATCATAACTATACTTAATAATAAAACACTAGGAAAAGCCCACATGCGACGAAGATTTTTTGTTGCCGTCGGAAAAAAGAGAAGCCCGACTCCGATTAAGACAGGAACTGGAAGTGGAACGAAAGGTATGATCCATGCATATGGATATGTATGTTCCATAAAAAAAACCTTTTTCATTTTTAATGAATTCTTTCCGATTCACCGGATCTTCTCTCTTTCGCAAAAAAAGTAAAAATATTATATAATTATATATATAGATTAGAGATGCAAGACCAAAATTTAATCTTCTTAAGTAGTCTGATTCTTTCCCAAATCGTTCAAATCAACAAATCAAGAAGTTACAATACAACTGGTTAAATGATATTACGCAAAGTGAATAGTTATTTATTATATAATATATTTAAAGCTAGTTCGGGAGATCCAGAAAAAAAGCTTTTTTAACTTTAACCAATTTTATTTCTATAGTACGTTGGATACTATAGCTATAGCGCTTTTACTATGAGGATATAAAAAATCCATTAGTTATAGTATGAATTCGTTTTTTTGTCCGGAAAGTTCTAGTTTATTAATTATATGTAATATAAATGTAAAAAAAAAATTAATGACATATAATCTTTTTTCGCCTTTTTTATAGCAAAGTAGTATTATCTAAATAAAGAACTAGATGGATAATCAATCGTAAATAAAGATTCGTTTTTATTGAATATTTAATTACTAGATAGATGTCTTTCACATCCAACTATAACAATGAGTAATCTCTTTATTTTTGAATGGCAGTTCCCAAAAAACGTACTTCTATGTCAAAAAAGCGGATTCGTAAAAATTCTTGGAAAAAGAAGGGATATTGGGCAGCGTTAAAAGCTTTTTCATTATCGAAATCTCTTTCGACCGGGAATTCAAAAAGTTTTTTTCTGCCGACAAATAACTAATCAAACATTGGAATAATCGGAATAAGAACTGAATCGAAACTGAATGAGTTTTTTGTTCTATCCCTAGATCCTAGATAGTTCTTCCTTCTATCTAGGATCTAGGGATAGAACAAAAAAAAAGTCTTATTCCCACAGAGGATAAACTATGCGGAAGCTTATTATTTTATTACGTTAAATATAACTGACATTCTAAAACCAGCTAAATATACTCTATTAGTGAACACGTATTTAAATGACGTTGTATTCCTAAATTTTAATCGTTCCTAAATATGAATTGACTACTGCAATCTCGACGATTGAGTATGAATAGGTTATTATAATTTTGAGCAAGCCGCTATGGTGAAATCGGTAGACACGCTGCTCTTAGGAAGCAGTGCTAGAGCATCTCGGTTCGAGTCCGAGTGGCGGCATGGCATCTATCTTCTAAAACTTCTAAAAGAGATAGACTAAGTCCTATTAAGTAATTCCAGAAATTAAACTCCCTGCATTCCCTAATTATAATTAAGGTACTCCCCCCTTAAAAAAAAATATATATAATATGATTTTTTCGACTTTCGAACATATATTAACTCATATATCCTTTTCGATTATTTCAATTTTAATTACACTATATTTTATAACCTTATTAGTGGATGGCGGACTAGATGATTCATCCGAAAAGGGCATGATAGCGAGCTTTTTCTGTATAACCGGATTATTAATCACGCGGTGGATTTATTCGCGACATTTTCCATTAAGTGATTTATATGAATCATTAATTTTTCTTTCGTGGAGTTTATCCAGTATTAATATGCTTCCGTATTTTAAAAAACATCAAAATAATTTAAGCGCAATAACCGCGCCAAGTGCTATTTTTACCCAAGGCTTTGCTACTTCGGGTCTTTTAACTGAAATGCATCAATCCGCAATATTAGTACCTGCTTTACAATCCCAATGGTTGATGATGCATGTAAGCATGATGGTATTGGGCTATGCAGCTCTTTTATGTGGATCATTATTATCAATAGCTCTTTTAGTCATTACATTTCGAAAAGACATAAGGATTCTTGATAAAAGCAACCATTTATTAAAATTAAATGAGTTAGTTTACTTTAATGAGACCAAATCCACAAATAAAATAAACAATATTGTAAAAAATACTTCGTTTCTTTCTGATAGGAATTATTACAAGTATCGATTGATTCAACAATTGGATGATTGGAGTTATCGTGTTATTAGTCTAGGTTTTATCTTTTTAACCATAGGTATTCTTTCGGGAGCAGTATGGGCTAATGAGGCATGGGGATCATATTGGAATTGGGACCCAAAAGAAACTTGGGCATTTATTACGTGGACTATATTTGCAATTTATTTACATACGCGAACAAAGAAAAATTTACAAGGTGCAAATTCGGCAATTGTGGCTTCTATGGGGTTTCTAATAATTTGGATATGCTATTTTGGGGTTAATCTATTAGGAATAGGGTTACATAGTTATGGTTCATTTAACCTCTAATTGAATTGCAGAAAGGGCGTGACTAATACAGGACTATCTATATATAAGAAAACTTCGTGTAAGCTGACGAGAACCCTTTGAATCCAGAGTGTA